AATCGTCGAGGTATTTGTGCAAATAGGTATAATACATGGAATCGAAGAAATTATCCAGATGAAAGAATTGACGATAATAGCTATACGTATACGAAAGAACCCCTTTTTTGTAATTCCTATGATGCAATTGGAGCTTATCGGCAGAAAAGAATCAATTTAGATAGTCCGTTGTGGCTTCGGTGGCGATTAGATCAACGCCTTATTGCTTCAAGGGAAGCTCCCATCGAAGTTCACTATGAATCTTTGGGTACCTCTCATGAGATTTATGGGCATTATCTAATAGTACGAAGTGTAAAAAAAGAAATTCTTTCTATATACATTCGAACCACCGTGGGCCATATTTCTCTTTATCGAGAAATCGAAGAAGCTATACAAGGGTTTTGCCGGGCCTGCTCATATGGTACCTAATCATCTGGTGTCTAAACTAAGTAATTCTACGACTCCTTGGGCCTTTCCGGTTCAAGTATGACCACCATTGCTGACCTTTCTACGCGAATCAAGATCGAGAAAAGGAAGTTTTCCACTCATTGACTAAAATCCATTGGCGAATCCTACTCAGCGGAATACGGAGGTACTTATGGCAGAACGGGTGAGTCTGGTCTTTCACAATAAAATGATAGATGGAACTGCCATTAAACGACTTATTAGCAGGTTAATAGATCACTTCGGAATGGCATATACATCCCACATCCTGGATCAAGTAAAGACCCTGGGGTTCCAGCAAGCCACTGCTACATCTATTTCATTAGGCATTGATGATCTTTTAACGATACCTTCTAAGCGATGGCTAGTCCAAGATGCTGAACAACAAAGTTTTATTTTGGAAAAACACTATCATTATGGGAATGTACACGCGATAGAAAAACTACGACAATCCATTGAGATATGGTATGCTACAAGTGAATATTTGCGACAAGAAATGAATCCTAATTTTAGGATGACTGAGCCTTTTAATCCAGTCCATATAATGTCTTTTTCGGGGGCTAGAGGAAATGCATCTCAAGTACACCAATTGGTGGGTATGAGAGGATTAATGTCTGATCCCCAAGGGCAAATGATTGATTTACCCATTCAAAGTAATTTACGCGAAGGGCTTTCTTTAACAGAATATATCATTTCTTGCTATGGAGCCCGCAAGGGGGTTGTCGATACCGCTGTCCGAACATCAGATGCTGGATATCTTACGCGCAGACTTGTTGAAGTAGTTCAACACATTATTGTACGTAGAACAGATTGTGGCACTGTCCGAGGAATTTCTGTGAGTCCTCAAAATCAAAATAGGATGATGTCGGAAAGGGTTTTTAGCCAAACATTAATTGGTCGTGTATTAGCGGACGATATATATATGGGCCAGCGATCCATTGCCATTAGAAATCAAGATATTGGGATTGGACTTGTCAATCGACTCATAACCCTTCGAACACAAGCAATATCTATTCGAACCCCCTTTACTTGTAGGAGTACATCGTGGATCTGTCGATTATGTTATGGTCGGAGTCCGACTCATGGTGACCTGGTTGAATTGGGGGAAGCCGTAGGTATTATTGCGGGTCAATCTATTGGAGAACCAGGGACTCAACTAACATTAAGAACTTTTCATACCGGCGGCGTATTTACGGGGGGCACTGCAGAACATGTACGAGCCCCTTCTAATGGTAAAATCAAATTCAATGAGGATTTGGTTCATCCCACGCGCACACGTCACGGGCATCCGGCTTTTCTATGTTCTATAGATTTGGATGTAATTATTGAGGGTGAAGATATTATGCACAATGTGACTATTCCACCAAAAAGTTTTCTTTTAGTTCAAAATGATCAATATGTCGAATCAGAACAAGTGATTGCTGAGATTCGGGCGGGAGCATACACTTTGAATTTTAAAGAGAGGGTTCGAAAACATATTTATTCTGATTCAGAGGGAGAAATGCACTGGAGTACTGATGTGTACCATGCACCCGAATTTACATATAGTAATGTCCACCTCTTGCCAAAAACAAGCCATTTATGGATATTGTCGGGGGGTTCACGCAGATCTAGTGTAGTTTCTTTTTCACTCCACAAGGATCAAGATCAAATGAATATTCATTCTCTTTCTGTCGAACGAAGAGAGATTTCTAGCCTCTCGCTCTCAGTGAATAATGATCAAACGGGACACAAATTTTTTAGTTCTGATTTTTCTGCTAAAAAAAAAGGTCGAATTCTTGAGATGTCTGATTATTCGGGATTTAATAGAATCATAAGTACTGGTCATTGTAATCTCATCCATCCTGCAATTCTCCACGCAAATTCGGATTTATTGGCAAAAAGGCAAAGAAATGGATTTCTTATTCCATTCCACTCGATTCAAGAGCAAGAGAAAGAGCTAATGCCCCATTCAGGTATCTCGATTGAAATACCCGTAAGGGGTATTTTCCGTAGAAATAGTATTCTTGCTTATTTCGACGATCCTCGATACAGAAGAAAGAGTTCCGGAATTACTAAATGGGGGACTCTGGGGGCGCATTCAATCGTTAAAAAAGAGGACTTGATTGAGTATCGAGGACTCAAAAAAATTAAGCCAAAATACCAAATGAAAATAGATCGCCTTTTTTTCATTCCGGAGGAAGTGCATATTTTTCCCGAATCTTCTTACCTAATGGTACGGAATAATAGTATCATTGGAGTAGACACACAAATCACTTTAAATATACGAAGCCGGGTGGGCGGATTGGTCCGAATGGAGAGAAAAAGGGGAGGGGTTGAACTAAAAATATTTTCGGGAGATATCCATTTTCCCGGAGAGATAGATAAGATATCCCGACACAGTGGCATCCTGATACCGCCAGAAAGTGAAAAAACAAAACTTAAGGAAGCCACTAAGGAATCAAAAAAATTGAAAAAGTGGATCTATGTTCAACGGATCACACCTACAAAGAAAAAGTCTTTTGTTTTGGTTCGACCCGTAGTCACATATGAAATAGCGAACGGTATAAATTTAGCAACACTCTTTCCCCAGGATCCGCTGCGGGAAAAGGATAATATGCAATTTCGAGTTGTCAATTATGTCCTTTATGGGAAGGGCAAAGCCGCTGGGGGAATTTCTGATACAAGTCTTCAATTAGTTCGGACGTGTTTAGTGTTGAATTGGGACCAAGACAACAAAAGTTCTTCCGTCGAAGAGGTTTGTGCTTCCTTTGTTGAAGTACGTACAAATGGTCTGATTCGAAATTTCCTAAGAATCAACTTAGTGAAATCCAATATTTCGTATCTCAGAAAAAGGGATCATCCGTCGGGTTCAGGATTAATTTCTGATAATGGTTCAGCTCGCACCAATAGCAATCCGTTTTATTCCGTGTTTGGCAAGGCAGGGGTTGAACAATCGCTTAGACAAAATCAAGGAACTATTCGTACGTTGTTGAATAAAAATAAGGAATGCCAAGTTTTGATAATTTTATCATCATCTAATTATTTTCGAATGGGTCCATTGAACGATGTAAAATATCACAATGTGATAAAACAATCAATTCCAATTCAAAAAGATTCGCTAACTCCAATTAAGACTTCGTTGGGACCCTTAGGAACATTCCTTCAAATTGCGAATTTTTATTCATTTTACTATTTAATAACTCATAATCATATCTCGGTAACTAAATATTTGAAACTTGACAATTTAAAACAGCCTTTTCAAGTACTTAAATATTATTTAATGGACGAAACCGGGGAAATTTATAATCCTGATACAGATAGTAAGATCCTTTTGAATCCATTTAATTTGAATTGGTATTTTCTCCAGCCTAATTATTGTGAGGAAATGTCCCCGATAATTAGTCTTGGGCAGTTTCTTTGTGAAAATGTACGTATAACCAAAAGGGGACCATACCTAAAATCCGGTCAAGTTTTAATTGTTCAAGTTAACTCTGTAGTAATACGATCAGCTAAGCCTTATTTGGCTACTCCTGGAGCAACTGTTCATGGGCATTATGGAGCAATCCTTTACGAAGGGGATACATTAGTTACATTTATATATGAAAAATCGAGATCTGGTGATATAACGCAGGGTCTTCCAAAAGTAGAACAGGTGTTAGAAGTGCGTTCGCTTGATTCAATATCGATGAACCTAGAAAAGAGAGTTGAGGGTTGGAACGCGAGTATAACAAGAATTCTTGGGATTCCCTGGGGATTCTTGATTGGTGCTGAGCTAACTATAGTGCAAAGTCGTATCTCTTTGGTTAATAAGATCCAAAAGGTTTATCGATCGCAGGGGGTGCAGATCCATAATAGGCATATAGAAATTATTGTACGTCAAATAACATCAAAAGTTTTAGTTTCCGAAGATGGAATGTCTAATATTTTTTTACCCGGCGAACTGATTGGATTGTTACGAGCGGAACGAATGGGGCGCGCTTTGGAAGAAGTGATCTGTTATCGAGCTATCTTATTGGGAATAACGAGAGCGTCTCTGAATACTCAAAGTTTTATATCCGAAGCAAGTTTTCAAGAAACCACGCGAGTTTTAGCAAAAGCTGCTCTCCGAGGTCGTATCGATTGGTTGAAAGGCCTGAAAGAAAACGTTGTTCTGGGGGGGATAATACCAGTCGGTACCGGATTCAAAGGATTAGTCCACTGTTCAAGGCAGCATAACAACATTCTTTTGGAAAGACAAAAAGGGAATTTATTCGGGGGGGAAATGAGAGATATTTTCTTACACCACAGAGAATTATTTGACTCGTGCATTTCAACGACTTTCCATGATACATCAGAGCACAATTGCTTAGAGGGTTTAATGAGTCCTAGGAGCGAATTCTTTTAACTATTTGTGATCATTTGATTTTTTAATGGTACGAAAAGAAAGATAATAATGAATAGAACGAAGGATAATAATGAATAGAAAGTAATGAATGGCCTGGGTCGTGTATCAATGGTCACTCTCTGGTAGAAGAGAAGGTTCCCTCGGAACAATTATTTATTTCAGGGCGCCTCGTCTCTTAAAAAAAAAAGAGGAAGTGGGGGAGAAATGGCAAGAAGGTATTGGAACATCCATTTGGAAGAGATGATGGAAGCAGGAATTCATTTTGGTCATGGTACTCGGAAATGGAATCCTAGAATGGCACCTTATATATCTGCAAAACATAAAGGTATTCATATTACAAATCTGACTCGAACTGCTCGGTTTTTATCAGAAGCTTGTGATTTAGTTTTTGATGCAGCAAGTAGGGGAAAACAATTCTTAATTGTTGGTACTAAAAATAAAGCAGCTGATTTAGTCGCGCGAGCTGCAATAAGGGCTCGGTGCCATTATGTTAATCAAAAATGGCTCGGCGGTATGTTAACCAATTGGTCCACTACAGAAACGCGACTTCACAAGTTCAGGGATTTGAGAACGGAACAAAAAGGGGGGAGACTCGACAGTCTTCCCAAAAGGGATGCCGCTATTTTGAAGAGACAATTATCGCGTCTGCAAACGTATCTGGGCGGGATTAAATATATGACGAGGGTACCCGATATTGTAATCGTCGTTGATCAGCAAGAAGAATATACGGCTCTTCGAGAATGTATCACTTTGGGAATTCCAACAATTTGTTTAATCGATACAAATTGTGACCCCGATCTCGCAGATATTTCGATTCCAGCAAACGATGACGCTATAGCCTCAATCCGATTAATTCTTAACAAATTAGTATTCGCAATTTGTGAGGGTCGCTCTAGCTATATACGAAATCCTTGATTAATAATAAGATAAATAAATTATTTTGGTAACTCCATAGATTTATGGATTGGGTACTATTCCTGAATTGCACAAAAGAAAAGAGACAAACCTGGTGGATATTATGCAATTAGCAGATATTCAAAATATACAATTCAAGTAGACAAGTCGAAAAGAAGATGGTTGAATCAAAATAATTCTTTTTAAATTTCTATTTCGGTCAGAGGGCAATATGAATGTTCTATCATGTTCCATGAATACACTAAGGGGGTTATACGATATATCCGGTGTGGAAGTAGGCCAACATTTCTATTGGCAAATAGGTGGGTTCCAGGTCCATGCCCAAGTACTTATTACTTCTTGGGTTGTAATTGCTATCTTATTAGGTTCAGCCTTTATAGCCGTTCGGAATCCACAAACCGTTCCGACTGCCACTCAAAATTTCTTCGAATATGTCCTTGAATTCATTCGAGACGTGAGCAAAACTCAGATTGGAGAAGAATATGGCCCATGGGTTCCCTTTATTGGAACTCTGTTTCTTTTTATTTTTGTTTCTAATTGGTCAGGTGCTCTTTTACCTTGGAAAATCATAGAGTTACCTCATGGGGAGTTAGCCGCACCCACGAATGATATAAATACTACCGTTGCTTTAGCTTTGCTCACGTCAATAGCATACTTCTATGCGGGTCTTTCCAAAAAGGGATTAGGCTATTTCAGTAAATACATTCAACCGACTCCAATTCTTTTACCCATTAACATTTTAGAAGATTTCACAAAACCTCTATCACTTAGTTTTCGACTTTTTGGGAATATATTAGCCGATGAATTAGTAGTTGTTGTTCTTGTTTCTTTAGTACCTTTAGTGGTTCCTATACCCGTCATGTTCCTTGGATTATTTACAAGCGGTATTCAAGCTCTTATTTTTGCAACTTTAGCTGCGGCTTATATAGGCGAATCTATGGAGGGACATCATTGACTCGTTTTCGAAATAGTCTTTTTTTGTAGCTTAGAACAAAGGCAATGGATGCGTAACTCAAGATAATCTACTTATACTTCTACTTAGGAAAAATACATATCCAAACATAAATCTACAAATACCGCATATACGATCAAGAGTCGTAGAAAAAAAATTACGATATTGGGGAATTGTAGGAAAGAGATCTAAAGGATCTTTTTCCTCAAATTCCTCTTTGGCCTTATTATATCATCCCCCCCTCTCCCCGCCAATTAATATTTTCTTTATATTGTTTTGTTCATTTTTGTTCATTCAATTCGAATAGCAAATACCAAGAGTGATAAGTTGAATAAAAATTCTTATAGTATCACAGGCGGGTGATTAAAAAAAAAGAAAAGAAAGATGCTTTATAAAATAATTCCCCTTTTAGTTGATTTTAGTCAATTCTTCAATTCAACGATTGACCAAAAGAGAATATTAATATAATAAATTGCATGGCCGTACCTCAATCAAATACTGATATTTAGTTCTATGCAATGATTCGCCCCAATGAATTCGTCTATTTCGATTGTAGCCTGGTGGATAATGATAACGAAAAGGAATAGAAAAAAAAAAAAGAGATTTATAAAAAACGGGGTGATTCGGCGAGGGGTACATAATTAGGTATATGGAATCAAATGCCAACTCTTGTGTATTTTTTGAGTTTTAAAAGGGGTTCGAGAATACGATTGACTTTAAGATACGAATACTTGGAGTCTAAGATATTAATAGTTGGTTTACGTTCTGTAAGAAAGACATGTATATGGGATATTAGATATTGCTAGTTATATATGAACTAAAGATATATCTAATCCACCCTACTCTTGTGATTATTGTGAATTTCGATAGGGATTCTAATAGAAATTTAGAAATTGTTCGATTTCGTCTTTGCTTTGATGCTTTGACTGGGAATTGAATCAATAAAAATAAAGAGATGAAAGAAAGAAAACGAACGAAGAATTCAAAAAAGGGTTCCGAAAAAAGAAATGGAAGAACAAAAGTCGTATGGATTTACAAAAATCCTGTGTTGTGCCTGTGGATCGAAACTAAAAAAGAGATATCTAAAAAGTTTTGATGGTTCAATAATAATATTATTATTACGCCAATTGGGAGTTCTTAGTTACTTCGGCTGGGCGAATCCTAGTGACGGAATAATTAAGTCATAATTTATTGGACGATTGTATCATTAACGATTTCTTTAGTTTTTCTTTATTTTAGTGCGAGGGACTTATCATGAATCCACTGATTTCTGCCGCTTCCGTTATTGCTGCTGGGTTGGCTGTTGGGCTTGCTTCTATTGGACCTGGAGTTGGTCAAGGTACTGCTGCGGGCCAGGCAGTAGAAGGGATCGCGAGACAGCCCGAGGCAGAGGGAAAAATACGAGGTACTTTATTGCTTAGTCTGGCTTTTATGGAAGCTTTAACAATTTATGGGCTGGTTGTAGCATTAGCACTTTTATTTGCGAATCCTTTTGTTTAATCCTAGAAATAGGAAGGGCAATTTACTTATTTTTTTTCTCTTATTTATTATATCCGTGTTTCTGGCTTTTTTGAATTCTATCAAGATTTAACTCCTCCAATTGGAAGGACTGATTTGAGGATGGGGAATTAGGATAGGCATACCAGTTCGCCTTTTTCTTTCCCTTTCTTAGTCTAAAGGAAACCCTCTTTTTAAGTGATGCTGCAACAAACGAGGGGTTTTGCAATGGACAGGAGTCCCGGCCCCTAATACTAATAAGTATCCCTCTTATCGGGAATCCCCAATTGCCAATTCAAAGAAAGGATTTCGAAATCGAATTTTTGACCCTGTTTCGAAATAGGTAAATTACTAAAAAAACAAATAAATTAAATAAATATATATTACGTAGAAAAAAAAAAAGAACTGCGTTCTTTTTTTTTTTTTAGTCTATCTAAAAGAGGAGATCATATGAAAAATGTAACCGATTCTTTCGTTTCTTTGGTTAACTGGCCATTCGCCGGGAGTTTCGGGCTTAATACCGATATTTTAGCAACAAATCCAATAAATCTAAGTGTAGTGCTTGGTGTATTGATCTTTTTTGGAAAGGGAGTGTGTGCGAGTTGTTTATTTCAAGAATAGGCTGGACCCAACCAGCTGCACTTTTTTTCGTTATAACTAGGACCAAAGGGAAAAGGGTGCATGATTCCGCGAATTACTTCTGAATAAATTTCAAATCATATTTAAGAACCATAGCATTTCGTGATTTGTTGGTAAATCTATTTTGATTCTCTATCAACCAAACCAATAATGTGGGACCATTAACATGGTTAAAGCTAAAGTTTGAAGTCCAGACACAGCACGGTACTCTTTCTACTACTATGTTTTACTATAGAATAGAAATGTTTTCAAAATGAATAATTAATAAATGAATAATTAATAATAATTATTGGACTTTTTTTTTTTCGATATAAAACACTCATGTTGATAAAAAGATTTGAGCCTTTTATTGGTATTGGAAATTTGATTGGAAAATATTGGAAAAATAGGTATTTCAACCAACCCTTATTTATGCTGAATCGATGACCTCCATATAAAGTAAGAAGAATTCTTTGGATTTGAAGAAAAAAAGAAACAACTTTGCTGACAATTATATATTTTGATTTGGTCAGAAGAGTCCTCCGAATATTCTGTTCTTGGATTAGGGATCAGTCGCAAGATTCATTTTGGAATATGAATAGAGAAGAGAGGGAGAGGATAGGCTCATTACATTAAAAAAAGATATGGGAACCCCCCCCATACATAAGTAGTTGACGTAATTGAGTGGGAGAGCCAAATGAATCGAAAAATTCATGTTTGGTTCGGGAAGGGATCATCGAAGTTTTGAGATGAATGGAAAGATAATCTACTTTCATTAAGTGATTTATTAGATAATCGCAAACTGAGGATTTTGAATAGTATTCGAAATTCAGAAGAACTGCAGAGAGGGGCCATTGAACGGCTGGAAAAAGCCCGGGCCCGGTTACGAAAAATAGAAATAGAAGCAGATCAGTTTCGAGTGAATGGATACTCTGAGATAGAACGAGAAAAATTCAATTTGATTAATTCAACTTATAAGACTTTGGATCAATTAGAAAATTACAAAAATGAAACCATTCATTTTGAACAACAAAGAGCAATTAATCAAGTCCGACAACGGGTTTTCCAACAAGCTTTACAAGGAGCGCTCGGAACTCTGAATAGTTGTTTGAACAAGGAGTTACATTTACGTACCATTAGTGCCAATATTGGCATGTTTGGAGCGATGAAAGAAATAACTGATTAGTCCTTTTACTGTAGGCACATTATTTTTTTTTTTTTTTTTAAGA